ATTCGTTCGATACTCATCTGCTTCGATTTCCACTTTCCGTAATCTAACCCGAGCTCTTTCGAGCTGTTCAATGGCTCTTTTACGTAATTCTTCTGAATTTCGAATAGTACTCAAGATCCTCTGTTTTCGCTTATCTAATAAATCATTTAATGAAAGTAGATTATCTTTCCATTCATTTCACAACTATAATATCTCTTCCCGAACCAAACATGAATCTTTCGATTCATTTGGCTCTCACGCTCAATTGTTTCTTTTATCTTTTCTTTGATTGATGGGCATTCCCCATATCTTTGAACGGAATGAGCCTATCCTCTCTTTTCTGTTCGTATATCGAAACTGATCTAACATCAGAATCTTAGGAGGACTCTTCAGACCAGACAAAAAATAAAAAATTGTCAGCAAAGTTGTTTCTTTATTTGTTCTTTATTTACAACTTATTTCCAAAAAGAAAAAAAAGATTTTAAAGAAAAAAGAATTCTATTCTTTCTTCTTTATATGCTATGATAAATTATATCAAAATTATAATAGATAATATATAATTGAATATAATTTTGAACTTCATTATCATTATTATTAGAATGAGATTTCAATTTTTTTATCCAAAAAATTCTCTTTTTTATACAAATAGAATACATAGGTCGTCGATTCGGCAGTGGATAAAAAAAGGGGGGGAGATACCCATCTTTCCAGTTAATGGTTCAAATAATTTTATCCATATGAGTGTTCTACATCGGATAAATTCCCAATTATTCCTTTTTTATCATCTTTAAACCTTTTTGTTACTAACGTAGCGGTAGAAAGAGTACCATACTATGCTGTGCCTGGACTTCAAACAATTTATCTTTAACCATGTAAAAGACCTCAACATTATTGGTTGATAGAGAAGAGAATCAAAGTTCATTTATCAATTAGTCACGAAATGCTATGGTTCTTACATATGATCTCTGAATGAAATCCAATTCCGAAGTAATTCGTCGAGATTATGCACCCTTTGTTCCTATTTCTGCTATAAAAAAGAATACATAAATATAAAGAAAGTGCAGCCGGTGAAATCCAACCTATTCTTGAAATACACAACTCGCACACACTCCCTTTCCAAAAAAAATCAATACACCCAGCACTACGCTTAGATTTATTGGATTTGTTGCTAAAATATCGGTATTAAGCTCGAAACTCCCAGCGGAGGGCCAGTGCTCCACGGAAACAAAAGAATCGGTTATATTTTTCATAAGCTCTCCCCTTATAGATAGGACTAACAAAGAACAGAGTTCTTTTTGTATCACTCCGCTTATTATTCTTAAATGGAATTTGAGAATTATCAAATTTATTATTTATGATTATGTTTTTATTCTACGATGAAATGAAACATTAAACAAAAGGATTTGCAAATAAAAGAGCTAATGCCACGACCAGTCCATAAATTGTTAAAGCTTCCATAAAAGCCAGACTAAGTAATAAAGTACCTCGTATTTTACCCTCTGCTTCTGGTTGTCTCGCAATACCTTCTACGGCTTGGCCCGCAGCAGTACCTTGACCGACCCCAGGTCCGATAGAAGCAAGCCCTACAGCCAATCCAGCAGCAATAACGGAAGCAGCAGAAATAAGTGGATTCATGGTAAGTTCCTCGCACCAAAAAAAGAAATGGTTAATGATACAACCAACCAATGAATTAGTACTTAATCTACTTATTTTTCTACGTCTACTTTTATTTTTTACTACACTTATTTTTTATTTTTTGATCTTTATCACCAAAATATATCGGGTCGAAGTAACTAAAAGCTCCAAATGAAATTCCAAATATTACTGAATTGTCAGAACTACTTTGATATACCGTTTTTACTTTCTACCTTATGTAATATGTATACAGTTTTAGTCATTGCGTTTCCTTGTTTAGAAACTATTCTATTCTTTCTCTTTCATTTTTCATTCAATTCACAATCACAGACAAAATAGAAAAAGGACTGATATGTAAATTCATCTAAATGCAGTGGACTAAAAAAAAAGAGATAGGGGTAATTACTATCTAACTAGTAAATAACATATACTTTTATTCTTCCATAACGTAAATCACCTGCACTTTTTATTCTATTAAATCGTATTCTGGAACCATTCTTCGAAACATACATAAGGATTTATACTCATAGGCATTACATATACATATATGTAGTAGGAGTCCTGACCCTTCTTTCTCTTCCAAATTTCATCTATCTTTCTTCATATATTCATCTATCTTTCTTCATATATACATACATGTAGCTATTTGCATTTTATTCTCCAAACTAGTGGATTATATTGAACCCCCCTTGAATTGGGATAAGCTTCAAAAAAAAACTATTTCGAAAGTTAGTCAATGATGACCCTCCATGGATTCACCTATATAAGCCGCAGCCAAAGTTGCAAAAATAAGAGCTTGAATACCGCTTGTAAATAATCCAAGAAACATGACAGGTATAGGAACTACTGAAGGCACTAAAGAAACAAGAACAACAACCACTAATTCATCAGCCAATATATTCCCGAAAAGTCGAAAACTAAGAGATAAAGGTTTTGTGAAATCTTCTAGAATATTAATTGGTAAAAGTATTGGAGTTGGTTGAATGTATTTCCCAAAATATCCCAATCCTTTTTTGCTAAGACCCGCATAGAAATATGCCACTGACGTGGGTAAAGCTAAAGCAACAGTAGTATTTATATCATTCGTGGGCGCAGCTAACTCCCCATGAGGTAACTTTATGATTTTCCAAGGTAAAAGAGCACCTGACCAGTTAGAAACAAAAATAAATAGGAACATCGTTCCTATAAAAGGAACCCAAGGACCATACTCCTCTCCAATCTGAGTTTTGCTCAAGTCTTGAATAAATTCAAGGACATATTCGAAGAAATTCTGACCGTCGGTCGGGATGGTTTGTGGATTTCGAACAGCTATGATGACTGAACCTAATAAGATAGCAATTACAACCCAAGAAGTGATAAGTACTTGGGCATGAATTTGTAAACCTCCTATTTGCCAATATAAATGTTGGCCTACTTCTACACCTGATATATCGTATAATCCTTTGAGTGTTTTAATGGAACATAGTATAAAATTCATATTGTCCTCTAACAGAAATAAAACTTCAAAAAAGTAATTATTTTGATTCAACCATCTCTTTCTCAATTCATCTATGTTCATTCATGAATTTAAGTTATGAATCGTATATTTCGGATACCAAGAAATCACATAAAAAAAAATACCAATCATTTTATCTTTTAAATATTCTTCAATATTCAAAACATAGTTCAAACTCCAAAAGATGCAAACCAAAATAGTAACAATCAAAGAGAGTTCAGCAAAAACAAACTAATCTTCTTCTTTCTTCTTCTTAATGATAAGAGTAACGATAAGATATTCAACCATTTTTTATATAACTAGAACGGCCCTCACAAATTGCAGATACTAATTTTGTAAGAATCAATCGAATCGAAGCTATAGCATCATCGTTGGCCGGAATAGAAATATCTGCAAGATCTGGGTCACAATTTGTATCGATTAAACAAATCGTCGGAATACCCAAAATAACACATTCTCGAAGAACCGTATATTCTTCTTGCTGATCAACGATAATTACAATATCGGGTAATCCCGTCATATATTTGATCCCACCCAGATATGTTTGCAAGGTAGATAACTTTCTCTTCAACATTGCTGCATCTCCTTTGGGAAGACGATTGAGTTTCCCCATCTTTTGTTCTGCTCTTAAGTCCCTGAATTTCTGAAGTCTTGTTTCTGTAGTAGACCAATTCGTTAACATACCACCAAGCCATTTTTTATTAACATAATGGCATCGAGCCCTTATTGCTGCTGATGCTACTAAATCCGCTGCTTTCTTTTTGGTGCCAACGATTAAGAATTTTTTCCCCCTACTTGATGCATCAAAAACTAAATCGCAGGCTTCTGATAAAAAACGAGCGGTTATAGTAAGATTTGTAATATGAATACCTTTACGCTTTGCAGAGATGTAAGGAGCCATTCTAGGATTCCATTTATTAGTACCATGACCAAAATGAACTCCTGCTTCCATCATTTCTTCCAAATTGATGTTCCAATATCGTCTTCCCATTTTCTCACACTTTCTCTTTTTATTTTTTTTTCAAAGAGATTCATTACCTTGTGAAATAAATAATTGTTCCAACGGAACCTTCTACCAGGATTGACCTTTGATCTACGACCCAAACCATGAATTTCATTCTTTATTTTTGGATTTTATTGATTACGAAATCCATAATTGGACCAGAGAGTTAAAGTAAAAAGAATGAACCTATTTTTAGTAATTAGTAAATTAAATTACGTAAATGATTGGTCTGATGTCTCATGGAAAGTGTTTGGGGAATAAGAACAAAATAATTCTCTATGGTGTAACAAAATATCTCTCATTTCCAACTCAAATAGATTCTTCCTTTTTATTTTCAAATGAATGTTTTTGTCTTGCTTTGAACGATGTACTAATTTTTTGAATCCGGTACCCACTGGTATAATCCCCCCCAAAACAACGTTCTCTTTCAGGCCTTTCAACCAATCAATACGACCTCGTAGAGCAGCTTTTGCTAAAACTCGAGAAGTTTCTTGAAAACTCGCTTCGGATATGAAACTTTGAGTATTCAGAGATGACTTCGTTATTCCCAATAAGATTGCCCGATAAAAGATTGCTTCGTCCAAAACGCGCCCTGCTCGCTCTGCTCGCAACAATCCAATAAGTTCCCCAGGTAAAAAAACATTAGACATTCCATCTTCTGAAACCAAAACTCTTGATGTTACTTGACGTACAATAATCTCTATATGTCTATTATGGATTTGTACCCCCTGGGATCGATAAACCTTTTGGATCTTATTAACTAAAGAGATACGACTTTGGGCTATGGTTAATTCAGCTCCAATCAAGAATCCCCAGGGGATCCCAAGAATTCTTCGGATACGTTCGTCCCAACCTTCAACTCTTCTTTCGAGGTTCATCGATATTGAATCAATCGAACGAACTTCTAAGATTTGTTCCACTTTTGGAAGACCTTGCGTTATGTCACCAGATCTCGATTTTTCATATATAAATGTAATTAATGTATTTCCTTCAGAAAAGGTTTCCCCATAATGGCCATGTACAGTTGCTCCTGGAGTGACCAAATAGGGCTTAGCTGATCTTATAACTAAAGAGTCAACATGAACAATGAAAATTTGACCAGATTTTTTTATGTGTAATCCGTATTTCAATAGACATACATTTTTACAAAGGAATTGTCCAAGGCTAATTATTGTCCATGCCTCTTCACAAGAATCATGATGGAGAAAACACCAATTCGAATGGAATGAATTCCAAATGATGTTACTGCCTGAATCGGGATTATAAATCCTACTATTTTCATCTAGGAAACAGTATTTAAATGGAAGTATTTGAAGCACTTGGAAAGTCTGTTGAAAATTTTCAAATAAAAAATCTTTCTTTAAAAAGACTTGATTATAAGTTCTTAAATAGTAAGATGAACAAAATTTTACTATTTTAGGTACAATAGTACCTAAAGGACCCAACAAATACCTAATTGGAGTCATGGGATCCGATTCTTTTGTCGTATTATTATATCTCGAAGTATTGAAGGGGCCAATTTGAGAACAATTGGATGATGACAAAATTATGAAAGATTGGCATTCCTTATTTCGATTCAACAACGTACCAAGAGTTCCCTTATGTTGGGGAAATGATTGAATCTTCGCCTTGGAATCAAAAGGATTTCTATGGGTACGATCTAATTCATTATTGGAAATAAATCCTGAACCTGCCGTATCATACCTTTTTTCGGTATACGAAATAGTGGACTTTACTAACTCAATTCGGATGAAATCACGAAGCAGATCATTTGCCCTTATTTCAACAAAAGAAGCATGAACCTCTTCTTCTATAGAACTCTTTTTTTCTTGGTCCCAAGTCAATACTAAGCAAGCCCGAACTAATTGAATACTTGTGTGAGAAATTCCTCGAATTGACTTGCCATTTCCATAAAGTATATAATTGACAATTCGAAGTTGGACATTATCCTTTTCTTGCAAGAGATCCTGAGAGAAAAGTGTTGCTAAATTTATCCCATCAGCTATTTCATATGTGACTACGGGCCGAACCAAAACAAAATACTTTTTTTTGGTAGGTGTAATCCGTTGGACATAGATCCAATTTTTCAATTTTTTTGATCCTTTAGAATTTTTTTTTTCCATTCCTGGTGGTATCAAAATGCCACTGTGCCTAGATATTTTATCCACCTCTCCAGAAAAATGAATATCTCCAGAAAATATTTTCAGTTCCATACTTTTTTTTTTTCTCTCCACTCGGACTAATCCACCTATTCGACTTCTTGTATTTATATTTAAAGCAAGTCGTGTATCTACTCCAATGATACTATTGTTCCGGACCATTATGGGCGAAGATCCGGGTAAAATATGCACTTCCTCGGGAATGAAAAAAAATCGATCTACTTTCATTTGCATTTGGTATTTCGGACTAAATTCTTTCGCTCCTCGATACTCAATCAAATCCTCTTTTTTTACGATTGAATCTACTTCGACAATCCCATATTTAGTAATTCCCGAACTGCTTCTTCTGTATCGCGGATCATCAAAATAAGCAATAATACTATTTCTACGTAAAATACCATTTATAGGTATTTGAATCAAAATACCAAAATAGGGTATTAGTTTCTTTTCTTGTTCTTGATCATATTGTAAGGGAATCACGAATCTATTTCTTCGCTTTTTCGCCAAGGAATTCTCTTGACGAATATAAGTAGAAGGATCTATGAGATTACAATGACCCTTGGATATAATTCGATAAGGTTTTGAATAATCAAAAATTTCCCTATATTTTTTACCAAAAGTATCCAACAATTTATGTCTTACTTGATCATTAGTCAGTGAGAGATCAAAGATATATCTTTCTTCGAGAGAAAAAGAATTAGCATTCATTTGATCTTGATCCTTGTGGAGTGAAAAAGACACTATATTGGATCTGCATAGACCTCCTGCTAATATCCATAAATGACTTGTTTTTGGTAATAAATGAACATTACTATATGGATATTCGGTCGCATGATAGCCATCAGTACTCCAGTGCATTTCTCCTTCTGACTCAGAATAAATATATTTTTGAACTCTCTCTTTAAAATGAAAAGTCGACGTTCCGGTACGAATCTCGGCAATCACTTGTTCTGATTCTACATATTGATCATTTTGAACTAAAATCAAACTTTTTGTTGGAATATTCACATTATGTAGAATATCTCGACTCTCAATAGTTACATACAAGTCTATAAAACATAGAAAAGCAGGATGCCCATGACGGGTACGTGTGGGATGAACCAAATCCTCATCAAATTTTATTTTTCCATTAGAGGGAGCTCGTACATGTTCGGCAGTACCACCCGTGAATACTCCACCGGTATGAAAAGTTCTTAATGTTAGTTGAGTCCCCGGTTCCCCAATTGATT